GGGATAAATGGCCGATACTACTGGAAGGATTCCTCTTTGGCTAATAGGTACTGTAGCTGGTATTCTTGTGATCGGTTTAATAGGTATTTTTTTTTATGGTTCATATTCAGGATTAGGGTCATCCCTATAGTAATCAAATGAACTTATTTGTAAACATGAAAGTCTAAGAACTCAACAGGATCTACCCCTTCTTTCTTTGTCTGATTCGAGGGGGAGGATCCCGTTGAGTTCTTAGACTTTCATAATATTTTATTCGTATAAATTAAAAAACCACTGGATCCCCTTTTCCAACGTTTTTCCAATGTTTCAAAAAACTCCATTTTTTTTCTGATTATGTTTTTGAAAAATGAACTTCATTGATTGATTCCGACCATTTGTTCCTCGATAGTATCTATCAATACTTTCAAACGAAAGAGTCGCTCAATTTCCTGGATGACACAATATATAGTTCGTCAGATATCATGCAAATCCTTTCCAATACTATCTATGCTAATAGAACCCTACTCTATTTATCTCATAAAAAGGGAAATTTTTTTTAGGAAGTTCATAGAAATATAATAAGTTCTATTTTGTTCAAAAAAAATTACCTATCTTTTTTGTTTGTCCACTACTTCTTATACGTCACATCAAAAAAAAGATTCTGAGAACCCTGAAAAAATAGAAACTCAAAATAGGAGACAAATCGTGATCAAGAATGATTATTATTTGGACACAAGAAAAGGAATTTCCCACACCCCTTTCTTGTGTCGAAGACTAGGAAGACAAATAATCCCTCCTAAAAAAATTGTGTTCTTTTTACGAACTTAATGCTGATAAATTTGAGGATCTAGAAATTCATTTCAGACAATTGGACCTTCTCAAACTGTTTCTTCTTAAGAACTAAAAATATTTGTGCTAAAATAACGGATGCCAAGAAGAACAAAAGTCCTTGGACACGTAATGGATCTTGAAGTACTATTTCGGCATCTCCTTGACCAAATCCACCCACATTAGGATTACTCGTTAATGGTTGATCAAGTTTTATAGATTCACCTTCTGAAAGAAGAAGTTCTGGCCCTGGAGGAATAATATCAACCACTTGACGTCCATCCGATGGATCCGCAATAGTTATTTCGTATCCCCCTTTTTCTTTTCTTATAATTTTGTTTACTATACCTGTGGCTGTAGCATTATAAACTGTATTGTTACTCTTGCTCCCGTCGGGATAAATCTGGCCCCGTCCCCTGTTCCCACCTACATATATGGGATATTTTAAGAAGTGAACATCTTTCTTACTAGCAGGGTCGGGAGAAAGAATAGGAAAGGTTATTTCACTATATTTCTGACCAGGAATAGGACCTATCACAAGAATATTCTTTTTGGTAGGGCGATAGCTTTGAAAAGATAGATTGCCTATCTTTTCTTTCATCTCGGGAGAAATACGATCGGGAGGGGCTAATTCAAACCCCTCGGGTAAAATAAGGACAGCCCCCACATTCAACCCCCCTTTTTTACCATTAGCAAGAACTTGTTTCAGTTGCATATCATAAGGAATTCGAACAACTGCTTCAAATACAGTATCAGGAAGTACTGTTTGTGGAACCTCAATATCTACGGGCTTATTAGCTAAATGGCAATTAGCACATACAATACGCCCAGTCGCTTCTCGTGGATTTTCATAACCCTGTTGTGCAAAAATGGGATATGCATTTGAAATATATGCCCGAGTTATTATATATATCATGAGCGATACGGAAATGGATCGAGTAATCTGTTCCTTTGTCCAAGAAAAGATATTTCTAGTTTGCATGGTCCAATTATTGAGCCCCAAATTTCTACAATAAATTGGGTAGGTTGCTAGTATAGTTCCCTATCCACGATTTTGCTATGTACTGAAATAAGTTTACTAGAATATAGTAGAAATCCTCTGGAGAAATATAAAGAGTAATTACAATTTTGAACGCTTTACTTTGTTTCTGTACATATATTTTGATTAATATTAGCGGATCATTTTTCAATCATTCATTGAATGATAAATCACTACAAGTGATGGAGATACACGATTTAAATAACGGAAGATCCAATATTTTAAAATTGTATCTAGAATGACTGGAAAAGTAGAAACAAGACCAGATATAATTTGATCGTTATGAGCAAATCCAAAATCTTTGTAGACAGAGCCAAGCATTAGTTCCCAACCATGAGGCGAATGGAATCCGATACACAAATCAGTTAATAAAAGAATAGAAAAAGCTTTTATTGTGTCGCTTAAGTTATATAAGAATTCCTGAACCCAAGAGTTAAGAATAGCAAGCTCTTCATTACCCAGAATAAAATAACCACTTAGAATAAGGAAACATATTATATTTGTCGAAAAGTGTAAAATCGTATGGATACGATCCTCATTGTGCATCTTTATCAATTGGATTGTTTCGTTGGGGATTCCTAGACTAAGCTTTTGTAGATATGTCTCTGGATATTCCTTTATCATTTCGTTCAACAGGAAAAGTTCCTCTAATTCTATGAATTTTTCGAGAATATTCTTTTCTTGAATATCATTCAAAAACATTTTTGATTGCCTAGTATTCCACCAATTCGTAACCCTGGATTCCATACTTTTATTAAAAAGTAGAGAGATCCACCAGGGCAAAAATACTATAGATGCAAGATATAGAAGGGGAGTGAATGCTTTCTTTTTTGCCATTTTTTTTTTCATCTGTGAATTCTTAATGAACCCACCTCATTTGTCGACTCTATGCGATCTACTATTTCTATCAAGCATGAAAATTCTATAGTCTATAGACTAAAAGTAAAGTATAGAGCCTCTGAATCTATTCCCGGTTTTTATTTGTGTATTCCTTGAATCTCGAAAGAATATAGAATAAGAGCCCACTTTGAATTCTAATGAAGAAATAATCCAAAATAGTGTTTTGGTTCCAGATATCTCAATTGGGCAAATTCATATAAATTGCGTCCTTTTGATAAATGTCCCAAAGAGCCATTTGAAGTAATGAATCTTAATATTATTCGTATTTGGAAACGAACTAACTCCCTTTCTATCAAAATATCAAATGTTTCCAAAAATTTCTCCGGCTGCTTGCGCCCACCGCCCCGGGAAAAACCTCTGAAGAATAGTGTGATGATCAAAAATAAGTGGTAAAACAAGATAGAAATTTTAGAGTTATGATTAGTTATCGTTAGAAGAGATTTAATTTTTTGGTTATTTAATTAAGGAGTCCAAAAGATAAGGCTAAAAAGAAAAGTTGGTTGACAAAAGAGAGATAATTCACAAGAAATGACCCATCTATATCTAATCCAATGTATCAATTCGGACCTAAAATAGAAATTATTTCTATCAAAATTGAATGGTTTGCTATAGGAGATGGCTCTAATGGATCTATTAGTTATTTTAATTTGTTACTTGTTTTATTACTGAATTAAAAATTCAGTTCAAAATACTTCAATTGGTACACGCAAGAAATAGGCCAATTCGGCAGCTTTTTGTTCAATGTCTCGTGGAGTTAAATTCTCATCAGTACGAGTTAAGGGAATGGTCCCCTGGCCTCGGATATCCATATAAAGGACACGACGGGCAGAAATACCCTCTTTACCTTCTATTCTGATGGACTGAATATCTTTCATAAGGAATCGAAGAAAGATGCGACGATTTTTTCCGGGAAATCCCCAACGAAAAATACACACAATTCCTTCTTTTCTATCGAATCGATCATAACCACTACCTACATTCCACGAAATTGTGCACCACAAATATGAGCTAATAAAGAGACCCGCGATGCCATAGAAAGACATCACGATCCCTTGTGGAAAAAAAAGTATTTGCTGAGACGGAAATAAAGATATCAAATTTCTACCAAGATAACTGGAAGTTCCAACCAATAAGAATCCCAATGAACCTAAAAAAAGGATAAAGGCCCAGCAAAAATTACTTGTTTTTCGAGATCCCGTTATAAGTTCTATCCATATATGTTCTGATCGCCAACTCATACTAGATCCAGTTGCATTTTATTGGAATTGAGAGAATAACCAAAATAAATTGGACTTTACTCTTTTTTTGTTTCCGAAGTAACTCTCATCAACTAGCACTATTCTGATGTGAACCTTTAGACGTAATTCATCAAATCGGCTAGATCTAAAATACTAGCATCCCCTTCATACGATTCCCTATAGATATCTACATCCATTTAGATACATTTACTTTTCATCACCCATCCTGAGCTTTTTAAAAATTAGGTATAATAATTTTAACCATATATCATGTTTCCGCATGCATATGAGCTCTTTCATTTAATTTATGTTCGGAGGAAGCCACATCTTATATGATATTCTACAAAGTGGATATCATGTTATGATACATGTCTAAGTCTTGAAAAAAGCCGGATTTAAAAAATCTTGTTTCTTTGAACATGAAGAAATAAAGAAACCATTGCAATTGCTGGAAATACTAGGCCCACTAAAGGCACGAAAATAGAGGGTAAGTTGAGAGTTGTCATAGAATGGGTACCTCGATTTAATATTTGTACCTGTTATTCTTATATTATATATTTTTAAATGAGTTATTAATTTATTAATTATACTATAAGTGAGTATATATAATAATTGAGTATATAATAAGTGCAAGGAATATAGAATGGAATATATGTATGATAATCCATTTATTTTGTATTCTTTTTTGATTATTTTATTTTATTCTTGTCTTCTAATTTTAATTTAATAAAGAGTTTCTTACAAATTCCCGTTAGAATACGATCCAAGAGATATTATTAGTAATAATGAAAATTCTTGGGAGATCTAGAAAAAGGCAAGATTCTATATATCGAAACGAATTTTCTGGAACTTTAGAAAACCCCATCCTTCTCATTTTTACTTTGATTCTGATAAACTAACTACTTGTTCGCCACAAAAAAATAATTGAATTTAGAGCTCTACTTGATTGAATTTTGATTCTAAAGGAAAGAAAGCGTGGAGCTGAAATAACTCAGTGAGAACGCCTTTTAAAAGAT